GATGATTTTGATTATGTTGAAGATGAGGAGGATGATTTTAATTTTAATATTTATAAGGATGCTAATAGTTCTTTTGAGTATGGTCCTTCTCCTTCTGAGCCTCTTTCTTTTGGTGAGGAGGAGGAGGTTGAGCTTGTGCCTATTGTTAAGAGCCTTGTGGCTAGCATTCTTAACATTCTTCGTAGTCTTGGTCGTGTGGGAAATGGTATTGGTGATAGTTTGATTGGGGTTTTTTTTTTTTTTTTTTTTTTGATTGGGGATATTGTTCTTGAGACTCGTTGGGAAGATCAGATCGATGAGAGTCAGATTGATGATAGGGAGATTGATGAGAGGGAGATTGATAGGCGTATAACTTATAGGCTGGAAGGGTTAACTGGGTGGGATATGATAGCTATGGAGCCGTTGAAGGGAGAACTAGACCACCAATCTTATATCAACCTTCAATTCGAATTAGCAAAAGCAATGTCTCCTTGCATAATATGGATGCCAAACATTCATAATATGCGTTGGTGGGAGTCGGATTGCTTATCCCTCGGTCTATTAGTGAACCATCTCTCCGGGGGTTGTGAAAGATGTTCCACTAAAAATCTTCTTGTTATTGCTTCGACTCATATTCCCCAAAAGGTGGATCCCACTCTAATAGGTCCGAATAAATTAAATACGTGCATTAAGATACGAAGGCTTCCTATTCCACACCAACGAAAGCACTTTCTCACTCTTTCATATACTAGGGGATTTCGCTTGGAAAAGAAAATGTTTCATACTAATAGATTCGGGTACATAACCATGGGTTCCAGTGCACGAGATCTTGCAGCATTTACCAACGAGGCCCTATCGATTAGTATTACACAGAAGAAATCCATTATAGACACTAATACAATTCTATCTGCTCTTCATAGACAAACTTGGGATTTGCAATCCCAGGTAAGATCGTCTCAGGATCGGGGGATCCTTTGCTATCAGATAGGAAGGGCTGTAGCACAAAATGTACTTCTAAGTAATTGCCTCATAGATCCTATAACTATCTATATCAAGAAGAACTCATGGAACAAAGGGCATTCTTATTTGTACAAATGGTACTTCGAACTTGGAACGAGCATGAAGAAATTAACGATACTTCTTTATCTTTTGAGTTGTTCTGCCGGATCGGTCGCTCAAACTCTTTGGTCTCTACCCGGACCCGAAACTGGGATCACTTCTTATAGACCCGCTGAGGATGATTCTGATCTAGTTCATGGCCTATTAGAAGTAGAAGCCGCTCTGGTGGGAGACTCACGGACAGAAAATCGGTTTGATAATGATCGAGTGCCATTGCTTCTTCGGCCCGAACCAAGGAATCCCTTAGATATGATGCAAAATGGATATTTTTCTATCCTTGATGCGGAATCTCTCTATCAAGGATCCGAATTGGGGTTGGAAGACTGGGAAGGAGTCCTCGACCCGGAACAGGAGTTCGTCACTAACATAGTTTGGGCTCCTAGAATATGGAACCCTTTGGACTTTCTATTGGATTGTATCGACATTCCCAATGAATTGGGATTTCCCTTCTATGGGTCTGATGGAGCGTATGCTGGAGAGGGTGATGGAGAGTATCCTGTAGAGGAGGAAGAGGATAAGGAAGAGTATTATGATCAACAGTATGAGCTTCACGAGGATGATGAAGAGGTTGATAAGGGGGGTGATGAAGCGTATGATCAACAGTATGAGCTTCAAGAGGGTGGTGGAGAGTATCCTGTAGAGGATAAGGAAGAGTATTATAATGAAGAGGGTGAGCTTCAAGAGAATATTATAATGAAGAGGGTGAGCTTCAAGAGAATGATTCGGAGTTCTTTCAGACACGAGATAGCTCTTACAAAGAACAAAGCTTTTTTCGACTAAGCCAATTCATTTGGAACCCTGGAGATCCACTCTTTGGGCTATTCAGAAATGAGTCCCCTGTCTCTGTGTTTTTACATCGAGAATTATTTGCAGATGAGGCAGTTTTTACATCGAGAATTATTTGCAGATGAGGCAGAGAGCCTTTTGACTTTCGAAAAAGATCCTTCTAGAATTCTGAGGAAAGGCTGGTTTATCAACAATAAGGCGCAAGAAAAGCACTTCGAATTCTTGCTGAATAGAATTCTGAGGAAAGGCTGGTTTATCAACAATAAGGCGCAAGAAAAGCACTTCGAATTCTTGCTGAATTGGCATAGATGGACCCATAGTTCATTATCTAATGGATCTTTCCGTTCTAATACTCTATTTGAGAGTTATCAGTATTTATCAAATCTGTTCCTATCTAACGAAACGCTATTGGATCAAATGAGAAATACATTGCTGAGAAAAAGATGGCTTTTCCCGGATGAAAATTGGATTCATGGAACAGGAGATTGAATTCACCCGACCCGACAGCACCCTTTTTGGGAACGTCCAGTGCCAAAGTCACTGAATGGGTAAGTTACCAATCCCTAAAACGGACTATGTAATGTACTTTATCTGCTGGGTTACGGGCGGGCATTTT